TCTTTTGGGTCCCAACTCCAATAGGATCCCCATGCTTCGTTAGCCCATACTGCTCCAGAAAGAATTCCTATGGTTAAAAAGAGAAATCCTAAACTAATAACCCGATAACTCCAATAATCCAATTGTTGAATCAATTGCGACCTGTAATAATTTTTTGGAGAAAAAAAAGAAGTATTTTGGAAAATATTACTTCGTTCATTCATGTATTCGATTTTACCAAAGAAAAATGACTCATTTAAATTTACTAAATAATTACTCGTAGCAAAAACCTTTCTCTTTTTTCTAATTGTAATGACTAGAAGTGATACTGATAATAATGATCCACATAAAAGGGCCGCATAGCCTAGTATCATCATACTTACGTGCATTATTAGCCACTCAGATTGAAGAGCGGGTACTAATATTGTGGATTCGTGTATTTCAGTTAAAAGACCTGAAGTAGCAAAGCCCTGGGTAAAAATAGCACTCGGTCCAATTATTGTGCTTAGAAGATTTGGATTTTTTTTGAAATACGGAACTATATGAATAAGGGAAAAGCTCCATGAAAGAAAGATTAACGATTCATATAAATCACTTATTGGAAAATGTCTCGAATAAATCCAACGAGTAATTAATAATCCTGTTATACAGAAAAAAGTCATTATCATGCCCTTTTCGGATGAATCATATACTTTTACGATTTCATCGACTAAAAAGGTTATCAAATGAATTGTAATTCTAATTGAAACGATCGAAAAACAAATATGAGTTAATATATGCTCTAAGGTTGAAAATATCATAAAAAAGAGTCCCTTAATTATAAAATAGAAATCGGCAATTGAATTCATTATAGGATCTATTTACTTTTTTTAGGAGATGATATGCCACTACTCGGACTCGAACCGAGATGCTCTCGCACTGCTTCCTAAGAGCAGCGTGTCTACCAATTTCACCATAGCGGCTTGTCTTGAACTCATAATAGCCTATGAATAAGCAATCGTCTAGATTTAAGAATTCAATTGGGTGGAATATTTTTTAGGAAAGATTCAAATTGATGAATAAAAATCCGTTCAAATAGGTATTTGAAGGTTCATTATTTTAGCTTAGGGTCTTAGTTTTATTGTGTATTTTATTTGAACTCTTGTAAAACTCGATCGTCCTACTATGAATTAAGGGATAGAACCCCCCCAAAAAACATTTTTCTTTTTTTTAATGAACTGTTTTTGATTTATTTGAGTTCAAAAAGTGAAACAAAAAAAATCTATTTTATCAATGAACATAAAAAAAGAACCTATTTTGGATCATTCAAAATTGACACATAATTTATCCAGAATATATTCACTAAGGGTTTTTGCCTGGATTGATGGCGAGAGATATATGGGGGTTTATAGTCTAGAAGACTTCAGAGAAAATTCAAAAGTAATAAAGTTGCACAAAAAAGTTTAGAATTTTAATCAATTAGGTTTAATGATTTTAGTAACGAAAGATTTTCTATATGCACTTCTATACAGATATACGGAAAAAGTGGATCTATAGAAAAAAGAAAACCTTATAGTATTGTAACAAATAGGTTGATGGGGAAATAAGATTCCTCGGCTTGGAAATGATAAAATATACTAAAAAGAAATTGGAGTATCTTGTGTTTTTTTGTCAACAAAAAGAAACTTTTTTTTTTTGAATTCGGTAAGGTAAACAGAAGAATTCTTCTTTTACATATTCTAAGAGCGGAACGAATTCCATTTCCTATCGATTAGCTCAACAGGGAATGGAATTCGGGAATTTTCTTTTGAAATGCAATGAGTCAATTTTTGAGTCAGGCCGATTCAGATTATTCCAACGTGTTATGTTTTATTACTTATTTTATTTGTTTGTCGTACAAAAAACTTTTTGAATTCCCGGTAGAAAGAGATTTCCCTAAGGAAAATGCTTTTAACGCTGCCCAATACCCCTTCCTTTTCCAAAAATTTTGACGAATACGCTTTTTTGATGCAGAAGTACGTTTTTTTGGAACTGCCATTTAAATTAAAATTAAGAGATTACTCATTGGTATAGCTGGATGTGAAAGACATCTATTGTTCAAAAAAAAAGTCTACACTTTTCTAATTCATTATGTATTTCTTTTCTAGATAATATTTTTTTTCTAAAAATCTAAAAGACTGGATAAGATGGATGAAAAATATGTCTAATTTGACTCGAGTTTTCAAATTCCAAGGAGACTAGTCATTAATCTCTTTCTTTCATATGATTTGACCAATTGTAACTTCTTGATTTGAATATTGGAAATATTTATCAGAAACTCAGAAAGAAAAAGAATAAGTAAAAAGAAATTTAAATTCTATTTAAGGTAGTTTAAGTTAGTGCATATCTTCATTTTTTTATTGACTCCTTTCAAAAGAGGTAAGGTTCGGTGAATCGGAAACAATTAATATTAATTAAGAATTAAAAAAAAACTTTTTATGGAACAGACATATCAATATGCGTGGATCATACCTTTCCTTCCACTTCTGGTTCCTATGTTAAT